TATAAGACTATATCTTATACGTATAACAGTTCGTTCAGAAATGAAAAATTTGACTTGTCCGGTAAATAAAATTCTAGGGGAGGATATACTAGTGAATATAGGTAAAATAAAACGGTTTATTGATATTGGATTTGATAAATAGCAATACAATGAATTGTTTCCGATCCTAATTGACATCATAACGAAATTCATTTGATTCATACATGTACCCACTAATTTAACAGAGATCCAACATATTTCATTGAATGATTGATAAAGAAATTTGGCGCAGTCTCGGAACTAAATTATGAACTAAATTATTGGCGGAAAAAAATGCTATAGAATCGTGAAAGATGGAAAGATCCTCCGTATCGAGTCATACCATTCCATTCTATTGACAATTTAAAAAAACTGTTCATACTATGAGCATAGTATGATGGCGATCCTGCAAGTATGGTATGCCCCCATCGTCTAGTGGTTCAGGACATCTCTCTTTCAAGGAGGCAGCGGGGATTCGACTTCCCCTGGGGGTAGGGTACTACGAAAGGAAGTTGATCATGGATTATCAATAAGCCTGGAATTTATTCTTCCTGGGTCGATGCCCGAGCGGTTAATGGGGACGGACTGTAAATTCGTTGGCAATATGTCTACGCTGGTTCAAATCCAGCTCGGCCCAAAAATTCGCCGATCTACCACGAAATGGTATCATATAACCCATTTTGTGCTCTCCAGAAATGCCCGATCCCCCAATACGGAAGAGAATTTTTCTTCTCTGATATATCTATAGCACTATTTATTTACTCTATTTTTCCAACAAATTAGGATCTGTAAGTAGAAAATAAAATCTAAGGAAAGGGGTAAAGAAAAAACCCTTTTTCATTGAAAGAGTAATTATCCCATTTATTTGGCAATAACGAAAGGATTACTAGTAATCCAGGTCGTTCTCATTAAAGCGCATACCCATATGGGTATCAATATATCACTCATGGCTCTGTTACAACACGCCAATTTGAATCTAAATTCGAAATTGAAAGGGTTAGAATAAAATCATAAAAATATGTATACATAATACTTTATTTTATTATGGTATTTACTTGGGATTGTAGTTCAATTGGTCAGAGCACCGCCCTGTCAAGGCGGAAGCTGCGGGTTCGAGCCCCGTCAGTCCCGACGGATCCAATAAAAAAATATATCAATTCCGCTCTCTATTTTTTGTGAAAGATTTTTTGTGAAAGAAAGTAAGTAGAATTTCATTCCCAACGGCAATCCCTCTTCTTTCTTTTTTTTTCTTTTTTATTTCACATTTATCAGCAATGGGGGAATTTCCATTTCTTTGACTAGTACTGATTCGATTGATGGGAGATAGACATATGTGGATTAGGACAATTATTGGTAGCATCAGATTCAGGATTCCAAGAGATACCATACTGCACTGGGTATGGCTTTTTCGATTACTCCTGATCTGTCGAATAGAGTAGAGTACTGTATGTTTCCCGGAAGTACATATATAAATGGAATTTGCACGATATAAAATAACTTTAACATAGTTATTGTAATAGAATACTTTCAGGGATCGCTTTTTTATTAGGGGGGGGGTGCAATTTTTTTATTAAGGGGTTTCCTTGAAAGAACAAACTTTATTTATTTTTAGCTAAAAATAAATAAAATAGTTAATTTGATGGAATATTAGATTTTTTTATACCGAAACTTGTACTCGTCTTTATCATCCTTCTTTTGTTTTCCAAGAAGATTAGATCAGTAAAAAAATAAGTTTCGAACTTCTTCCTTTTTTTTTTTTTTAGCTTCTATTGTTTGTTGGGGGTTGTTTAGAATCAATGGTAAGTGTAAGGGCGGTTCAATGATACTTCATCAGATGGTTGTACAAAGAGGGCGGTAGGTGATAGAAAAGAAAGAATGAAAAAGAATGCTAAATAAAAAAAAAAGAATTATTATTATTGGTTGGATCAGGAATAAAATTTGGAGTTCGGTATGGATAAAAGATCTTCCTATGTTATACTATTCAATTCTTGACGATGAGTTGATTTGATAGTGCAGATATTGTTATTCATGATATTGATCCGATTCGATATCATCAAGATGTAATTCATCCCATTGAATTTACAAGCGAAAGATTTATTATCTCTATGGGATTAACTCCCGAGTTATTGCGAATTAAAGAAAAATGAAACAATGAGATTATGGAAGTAAATATTCTCGCATTTATTGCTACTGCACTGTTTATTCTAGTTCCTACCGCTTTTTTACTTATAATATACGTAAAAACAGTCAGCCAAGGTGATTAATTTGAATTAAACTTGACTTTTTAGTTCTTATCAATAATTGAAGAGAAGAAAGGGATTCAAATTTCGCGTCTTAAATGAAATGGGCAGACTCGAATTAGCCGTATTCTATGAAATACGATAGTATGGTAGAAAGAAATATCTGAATCTTTCTACCATACTATCTACTATTGTTATTGTAGTGTATATAAGGTGTATTGGAATCCGGGTTAATTTAATAGAGATCAATCTACAATAGTATCGTCATATTCCTATATATTGGTATATATCGATATCAATTACATATTATATATAATGTATATAGTGCCCCCCAATTCTATTTCTTTGCTTTATCCATCTGTCTTGTATTTAATTTGTGTTGATTTCAATCAATTTGAAATAATTGAAAAGCGACTCGTACGATTCTAATTCCTGGATTGCTGATTATTTTCAATATGAATCCCGATCAAAAGAATCAAGGGCCTCTTCGATGGGTATAATAAAAGAAAATAAAGTAATCTTTTTATTAGCATTCCGACGAAGAAGTCATTGATCGATCAGTTGACATATGATCTATGGAAACTTCTTCGGATTTCAAAAAAGGGGGGGGGGGGGGAGGATTAGTAAACCTCTTTTAACGTTTGAACAGTGAGTTCAATAAAACAAGTACAACATAAATAAAATTTCCAAAATATTAAAACAAACGGGAAGTGCGCAATATGTGACTCGCCCAAGACAATACAATATTTTAGTCTGTGTAGTATCTCGTTAGAGAACTACTATGTCTGTGTTGTTTCCGATAGAAAATGTGTATCTACGTAATGTAATAACAGAACTATTTTCTCTTTGAATAAAGGGAAACAAAAAAGTAAAATAAAAAAAGTGCAACTCTTCCTCACGGTCCATATCTAATTTTAGTAAGAGTCGGTTCATCGAAATAGAAAATTGATCAAGAATTCAGTTGGAATAAATTTACTACCATTTGTATTTCTTTTACTTTGTATTCTTTTTACTTTCGAAATACAAACACGGAAATAATTGAAATATTTGTTTGATTGAAAGAGTATTCTTCATATATATTATTCATAAACTATATTACTACACGAAAACCCAAGAGAATTTTGAAATGCAGATATTTTTTTATTTCTATTTCAATTTAAAAATTGAATTTTAAATTGAAATAGTGTTGAAATAATGAAATTTCAACTAAAAAAAGCTTTTCAGAACTGAACGATTTATAAAAAAAAAATGGATCCAGTTTAATTCCTAAACTCAATTACAATTAGTAGTACTTCTAGAGTCCACTTCTTCCCCATACTACGAGTGAAAGGGAAAATGTAAAGACTACCATTAAAGCAGCCCAAGCGAGATTTACTATATCCATGTGAATTATGTCCCCTATCTATGAAGGAATTCTTGAATTATTGTTCACTAATAAATAATAGTGGAATCACTGGCGCAGAGTCAAAAATTCTGACCTAACGTCGTTGATGAAACAATCCAATAAATCCAACTCTAACTTATAAGGGGTCTTATAAGATTTCTAGTATAATCAGAAAAGATTAAGCACAAGCAAAATATGCGGAGACCCCCTTGGAAGTATCAAAGAAATGCTACTAATATGTAGAAATACTAAAAATTATGTAGAAATACTAAAAATCTATTCTTTCTTTTGTTGTCCTTCATTAAGTTAAGTAAAAAGTCTAAAAAAATAGAAGAAAGGTAGATCACTACCCAACCCATACCCTATTTCTTTCCCATTTTGTTTTGATCTAATCCTTACCGTCCCTTATTGTCTCTATGAAACAATCGGAGGACGCCCTATTATGTTCTGTTCTTGACTAGGGGTTAACGAAAAAAGAAAAAAGGTATAGTATATAAGGTATAAAAGGTATATTAAGTAAAAGCCAATTACTCATTCAATCGAATTAATATTGATTGAATGCCGGAGTACTCAAAGACTTTGATGAATATGTATACAGAGTATCTTCTGGCCTTTCCGCAACTAAAAACGGAATTTGATTTCCGTCCTGCTATCCAATCTAATTCAAAACCCGGCCCGTAGACACTCCGTTAGTAATGGAAGGACTATCACGATTTATCAGTTTCCTCCGTTTGCTTCCGCCGGAAAAATTTCCAAAATTCTATCAGCAAAACAGAAGAAGGTATGTCAATTCTTTTGGTGATTAGGCGACACCCGGATTTGAACTGGGGAAAAAGGATTTGCAGTCCCCCGCCTTACCGCTCGGCCATGCCGCCAAAACGATACCAAATCAAAATCTATCAAAAAATTATCCTTTTGTCTTCTTATTTATTGTACTTGTATTTTGAATCTTAATCCCGTTTTCCTTAATTCCTTTTCTAAAAGAAATCTTTCTTTTTTGTTTGAGTTGGATCCATCCCTTCGATTGATTGTATAGTATCTTAAAACCATACAATCTCTAAAAATTTCCCTTACTTTTCTAGTGAAAAACAAAATTTTGATTTTTCAGTCATAAAAGAAAAAATTCAGCACAAACTGGAACCGTTAACTATTATATAATATATAATTATATAATTCATGAATGATTCGTAAATTTGAATCTCAAATTGCGTTTCCTTAATGATATAAGAAAATAAAAATTGATACAATCAGTATTGGTTTTTTTATTGAAAAAAAATACTTCGCAATTTCAATTATAACAGCAATTCCGGGTATATATAAATCCCAGAACATAAATTGGTACACAATATTATCTAATC